TGACGATTGGAATTGTTCTTCTATGTTATTCCAGATCCTCTCAATCTGTATTGGAGTATATCTCTGTCGAATCAATTGAACCAATTCCTCGTCCTCCAAATCATCCGGCTTTAATTCTTGAGATAATGGATTATCAAAATTTAGTATATTGTCATTTACTTCCTCTCGATCTAAATCTAGATAAAATAAAGGATTCCAGGGAATTGATCTCAGTGTTGCCAAAGCTTCTTTTTTGAATCTTTCATTCACAGATTCCGGTATAGTATTATATTGATGAAAAGATTTTTTTTGTTTTTCTGCAAGTGGAACTCTGCGGATTATAGTATTTAATATATTAGCCTTACCTTTCGTAAGCGACGATAGCATGAAACGACCATAATGTAAACTACGACTTTGGCGGATAAAGGAAACAGATTTCCATTCATGTTTATTGGTCATAGGTTCGATTTCACTTCTGTTAGTATTTCGAAAAAAATAAAATGTAGGGCCAGGTATAATAGTTGATACCCGAGACCAAGTGACTATTACTCGAGATCGAGTTACTATTACCAAAAATAGTAGAATTAGAATTCTTTTTACTAAAAAAAGTAGTTTTTTTTTACAATAAAAACTAAAATTCTTCTTTTGAAAAAAATTAGAATCCTTCTTTTGATTTTGAAATTTTTTGTTTTTTTACTTACCATTTATTTTTCCTCCTATTTTATTTGGTAGTTATAAAATTGATATTATAGTTTAATAAATCAAACCGACTTTGTCAATAGTTGCGAAAGTCAAAAATTCTTTTTTTTATCTTTTTTTTTTTATTTCCCCCCCCCCCTTTTTTTGCATGGTAAAGATTGATTGTTATTCTATGTCCTATAGATCTATCAAAAACAGGTCTAAATACATCATAACATGGAACCAAGGCCCTTGTAGAACCTTGGTATTTCTCAAATTGAAAAAAAGAACATAAAGAAACTTAACTTCCTTCTTTATATTCTTTTTATTCTTTTTTTCATCTCTGCTAAAAAAGAAAAACAATAATATACTCTCGAGAATTCACGATGGAATTCTTGTATATTGTTTTGAGGAAACAGTGAGACTCGATTATATAGATCGTCAAAATCTATAAGATCTTGCAGAGTCTTGAATTCGGCTTCCTTAAGAAGCCTTGCTACATCCCGTCCAAAAAATTGAGCAATTTCAAAAGTATGGAATTTGAAGACATTTTCCATCTTCTTCAAACGCGAAATCTTTTGAAGTAGAGTGAATTGAAAGGACTTTTTGATGCTAGATTCTTTTGCGGGGCTAGAATCTGCTTTGCTTAACCAATAAATATGTACTCTGCTTAAGGAATACAGATGATTCCAAAGTTCCTCGAATCCACCAAGGAATGAATATATATCGTTTCCAGAGAAGTAGATTAAACTATAAAAATCTCTACAATCTATGAGGTCCTGAAAACTTTTCAGAGAATTTTTCTGAAAAATATTGAATATTTTGCGTGGAAAGAATTCAGCAAGGTTATCTACTTGCTTTGCAAGGTTATCTACTTGCTTTGTATTTAATTCCACTTCCAAGATTTTGATCCTGGCCATATAATCCAAAATACGCCAAAATTTACGATTGAAATTTTGCCTGTCAATCGTAGACCAGTCAACATTTAATTTTTCTCTTTTATCCCCAGACGAGAAAACTTTTAAATTGATATGTAGATGAACATCATCAAACTCGCGGCCACCACATGCAAAAATACACATCAATCCGCAAGAAAATAAGTCCTGGATTTGGTAGGAAGCGAATGATTCTTCCGTCTCCAGAGTCCGCAAGTGAATAATCATATCAACAAGAACCGATTGAAAGGATTTGTTGGTTTTTTTCATAGTATAGTACCTCTAGATATACAAAATAAAATAATAAAGGTTAAAGATATAAGATAAGATAGAATATATTAAATAAAAAAAGAAAAGTTTCATGAATGTTTGGCCAACCATTTAGGGTAGAATAGTTGATGCCCGAGACCAAGTGACTATTATTTCTCTCTCCTCCCCCATTTTGATTTTTTCAAATGTTTCCGATAAATGCTTAGCTACAAATCTTTTCTTTACTACAATTCTTTTTTTGACAATTCTTTTTTTGACAATTCTTTTTTTTTTTCACCTATCACAGCTGATTACTCCTTTTTTTGCATGGTAAAGATTGATTGTTATTCTATGTCCTATAGATCTATCAAAAACAGGTCTAAATACATCATAACATGGAACCAAGGCCCTTGTAGAACCTTGGTATTTCTCAAATTGAAAAAAAGAACATAAAGAAACTTAACTTCCTTCTTTATATTCTTTTTATTCTTTTTTTCATCTCTGCTAAAAAAGAAAAACAATAATATACTCTCGAGAATTCACGATGGAATTCTTGTATATTGTTTTGAGGAAACAGTGAGACTCGATTATATAGATCGTCAAAATCTATAAGATCTTGCAGAGTCTTGAATTCGGCTTCCTTAAGAAGCCTTGCTACATCCCGTCCAAAAAATTGAGCAATTTCAAAAGTATGGAATTTGAAGACATTTTCCATCTTCTTCAAACGCGAAATCTTTTGAAGTAGAGTGAATTGAAAGGACTTTTTGATGCTAGATTCTTTTGCGGGGCTAGAATCTGCTTTGCTTAACCAATAAATATGTACTCTGCTTAAGGAATACAGATGATTCCAAAGTTCCTCGAATCCACCAAGGAATGAATATATATCGTTTCCAGAGAAGTAGATTAAACTATAAAAATCTCTACAATCTATGAGGTCCTGAAAACTTTTCAGAGAATTTTTCTGAAAAATATTGAATATTTTGCGTGGAAAGAATTCAGCAAGGTTATCTACTTGCTTTGCAAGGTTATCTACTTGCTTTGTATTTAATTCCACTTCCAAGATTTTGATCCTGGCCATATAATCCAAAATACGCCAAAATTTACGATTGAAATTTTGCCTGTCAATCGTAGACCAGTCAACATTTAATTTTTCTCTTTTATCCCCAGACGAGAAAACTTCTAAATTGATATGTAGATGAACATCATCAAACTCGCGGCCACCACATGCAAAAATACACATCAATCCGCAAGAAAATAAGTCCTGGATTTGGTAGGAAGCGAATGATTCTTCCGTCTCCAGAGTCCGCAAGTGAATAATCATATCAACAAGAACCGATTGAAAGGATTTGTTGGTTTTTTTCATAGTATAGTACCTCTAGATATACAAAATAAAATAATAAAGGTTAAAGATATAAGATAAGATAGAATATATTAAATAAAAAAAGAAAAGTTTCATGAATGTTTGGCCAACCATTTAGGGTAGAATAGTTGATGCCCGAGACCAAGTGACTATTATTTCTCTCTCCTCCCCCATTTTGATTTTTTCAAATGTTTCCGATAAATGCTTAGCTACAAATCTTTTCTTTACTACAATTCTTTTTTTGACAATTCTTTTTTTGACAATTCTTTTTTTTTTTTTCACCTATCACAGCTGATTACTCCTTTTTTTGCATGGTAAAGATTGATTGTTATTCTATGTCCTATAGATCTATCAAAAACAGGTCTAAATACATCATAACATGGAACCAAGGCCCTTGTAGAACCTTGGTATTTCTCAAATTGAATAAAATAAAGAAACTTCCTTCTTTATTTCCTTTTTTGCATCTCCTCTAAAAAACAAATTACTAAAAAAAGTAGTTTTCTTTTTACAATAAAAAGTATAATTCTTCTTTTGAAAAAAAGTATAATTCTTCTTTTGAAAATTTTTTTTTTTTACCTATCACAACTGATTACTCCATTTTTGTTTTGTATGCTAAAGCATGAATTAGTAACTGCATTATTTCGAACTTTCTATTTTTGCAATGGGATATGTACGGAATACCCATTAATAAATAGGATCAAACCTGATTCCATGATATTTCCATAAGATTCCTATTCTTAAGCAAAGCCCCGAGCGAGAGGGCTTAGCTGATCATGATTTCTTTTTTATCTTTTTTTTCCTTCGAGAATGTGCAAAAGTTCTACTTGACTCTGCCATTTTAAGAGTCTCCTCCTTTTTGCGTATGGAATTGCAACGCTTTTTTAAAGAAGCATCTATTAATTCGGAACTTAATTGTGAAATCATACTTGTACCCGAACGCTTTCGGGATCCTCCTATTAACCAACGAATGGCAAGTAATATTGCTTGTGAGAATTTCAATTTAATAGGGACTCTATAGACTTTTGCAGTCTTTCCCCTTTTTCGTTTTCTTGTTTTTACTCCTACGCCGGGAAGTACTCTACTTATTGCTTGACGTAAAACATATACTGGATTTTGTTTTGTCTGTTGTCTAATATCTATCCCGGCTCGATAGAAAATTTGATAAGCCAATGATTTTTTTCCGTGTCTCATCATACGGTTAACCAACATGTTAACGACTCGACTACGACAAAATGGATCGAATTTCGCAGTTTTTTTTTTTGCAGGACCTCGACGTGACATGAGGGTGAAAGATGTTCAAGAATCCGTTTTCTTTTTATAAGGACTAAAAACGAATCAATTTTTTTTTTTTTTTGGCTTTTTGACCCCATATTGTAGGGTGGATCTTGAAAGATAGGAAAGATCTCCCTCCAAGCCGTACATACGACTTTCGTCGAATACGGCTTTCCACAGAATTCTATATGTATCTATGAGATCGAGTATGGAATTCTGTTTACTCACTTGAGATTGAGTATCCGTTTCCCTCCTTTTCCTGTTAGGATTGGAAATCCTGTATTTTACATATCCATACGATCGAGTCCTTAGGTTTCCGAAATACATAGTTTAATGTAAAAAGAAGTGCTTCGAATCATTGCTATTTGACTCGGACCTGTTCTGAAAAAGCCGAGGTATTTCGAATTGTTTGTTGACACGGACAAAGTAAGGGAAAACCTCTGAAATGATTTCCATATTGGACCCTGGACATATAATAGTTACGAATCGAATCTCTTTAGAAAGAAGATCTTTTGTCTCATGGTAGC